AACTATTGATACGTTTTATGGCAGTGAAATCTGGCAATAGTAACATAGTTACACTACTCCAATTTTAAAAAACTAAATAAAAATAAATGAAAGCCAAATACTCTTCTTCAAAATCTACATACTATGTGGTACAAGGGATTCCCAGCATCTCGTAGAAAAAGAGTATGTAATGTAGATTTTGAAGAAGAGTATAAATAAGACAAAGGAGTTTTCATAATTTCATTTTTTTGATCATAAATAATCGCCAACAAGAATTTGGTTCTTTTTACGTACTTGATATCGATAAATCTGCGAATCTAGAAATTCATTTCGGCCAATTGAACCTTCTCGAACTGTTTCTTTTTAAGAACCAAAAAGATTTGTGCCAAAATAACAGATGCCAAGAAGAACAAAAGTCCTTGGACACGTAATGGATCTTGAAGTACTATTTCTGCATCTCCCTGACCAAATCCGCCTACATTAGGATTACTCGTTAATGGTTGATCAAATTTGATAGATTCGCCCTCGGAAACAAGAAGTTCTGGTCCGGGAGGGATAATATCAACCACTTGACGTCCCTCTGACGCATCCGTTATGGTTATCTCATACCCCCCTTTTTCTTTTCGTATGATTTTGCTTACTATACCTGCTGCTGTAGCATTATAAACTGTATTGTTACTCTTGTTGCCGTCGGGATAAATCTGACCCCTTCCCCTGTTCCCGCCTACGTATATAGGATATTTTAAGAAGTGAACATCCTTCTTAGTAGCAGGGTCCGGGGAAATAATAGGGAAGGTTATTTCACTATATTTTTTACCAGGGACAGGGCCTACCACAAGAATATTTGTTTTATTGGGGCGATAGCTCTGAAAAGACAAATTGCCAATCTTTTCTTTCATCTCAGGAGAAATACGATCGGGAGGGGCTAATTCAAACCCCTCCGGTAAAATAAGAACAGCCCCGACGTTCAACCCCCCTTTTTTACCATTAGCAAGAACCTGTTTCAGTTGCATATCATAAGGAATTCGAACAACTGCTTCAAATACAGTATCAGGAAGTACCGCTTGTGGAACCTCAATTTCCACGGGCTTATTAGCTAAATGGCAATTGGCACATACAATACGCCCAGTCGCTTCTCGTGGATTTTCATAACCCTGCTGTGCAAAAATGGGATATGCACTTGAAATGGACGTCCGAGTTAAGATATATATCATGAGCGATACGGAAATAGATCGAGTAATCTGTTTCTTTAGCCAAGAAAAAGCATTTCTAGTTTGCATGGTCCAATCATTGATCGCGAAAATTTCTACAATAAATTGGGTAGGTCGCTAGTATAGTTCCCTAGCCACGATTCTGCTATTTGCTGGAATAATCTAGGATGAATCTTCCCGATGGTTAGAAATAGGAAGAGTAAATATGATTTTCAATACTTTGCTTATGTACAACTACAAAGTACCAAGCATTCTAATTGGATTAGATTAATATCAATGGATCCTTTATCATTCAGTTATTGAATCATAAATCAGTAAAATTGACGGAGACAGACTAGTTAAATAACGGAAAAGCCAATATTTAAAACATGTATCAAAAATTACTGGAAGGATGCAAACAAGAATAGTTATAGTTTGCTCATTCGCAACAACTCCAACCTCGTTATAGATAGAGCGTATAGCGAATTCCCAACCTGGGGGTGAATGATATCCGAGAAAAAACTCAGTTACTAGAAGAAGACACAAAGCTTTTGCTGTGTCACTTAAGTTATATAGGAATTCCTGAGCCCAAGAGTTAAGAATAACAAGTTTTTCCTTACCCAAAATTGAATACCCGCTTAGAATACCAAACCAGATGATATTTGTTGAGAAGTGCAAAATCGTATCCATACGATTCTCATTTTGTATCGTGATTAATTGGATCGTTTCTTTATGGATTCCTATCCCAAACTCTTCGAGATGTGTTTCCGAGTATTCCTTGATCATTTCGTCCAAGAAGAGGAGTTCCTCTAATTCTCTGAATTTTTCTAGAAGACTCTTTTCTTGAATATTATTCAAGACAATTTGGGATTGCCCAGTATTCCACCAATTAGTAACCCAAGATTCCAGACATTTATTAACTGAGAAAGAAATCCACCAGGGCAAAAATACTATAGATGCAAGATAGAAAAGAGGAGTGAATGCTTTCTTTTTTGCCATTTTTTCGTCTGTAAATTGTTAATCAACCCATTCGTACACTCTATGCGATCGAATATTTCTTACACACATGAGTTTTATACAAGGTATCGAACTTATGAATCTATTTTCTTTGTGATTTTGTGGTTAGTCTTTGAATCTAGAAAGAATACAGAAATAGGCTAAGAATTCACTTCGAATGAAGAAATTTAGAATATTGTTTCCTGATATCTCAATTGGTCAAATTAAAAATAAGGATAAATTGGCTAGTTCTCAGTATTTAATTAAGAAATCCAATTGTTGGTCATTAAAGAATACAAAAGAAAGAATTTCAAATTTACAAGATACGATCTATCTGGATCTAAAGTGTCAATTCCAACAAATATTGAACTAAAAAAAATTCTTGCTTTCGAAATGGTTTGCCGTCTGAGATGAATCTATTATTTCGATTTGTTATTTGTTATTGAATTGCGTGCGCATAAAGACCATAAAACGCATAAAAACCATAAAAAGAGTTTCGTTTTATGGTTCTTTCATATACGTTTTCTTTAATTGAATGAACGTTCTGATTCTCAATTTATCAAAATACTTCAATTGGTACACGCAAGAAATAGGCTAATTCAGCAGCCTTTTGTTCAATTTCTCGTGGAGTCAAATTCTCATCAGTACGGGTCAAGGGAATGGACCCCTGGCCTCGGATGTCCATATAAAGAACACGACGAGCATAAATACCCTCTTTAACTTCTATTCTAACGGACTGAATATCTTTTATAAGGAATCGGAGGAATATGCGACGATTTTTTCCCGGAAATCCCCAACGAAAAATACAGACTATTCCTTCCTTTCTATCGAATCGATCATAACCACTACCTACATTCCAGGAAATTGTGCACCACAAATAAGAGCTAATAAAGAGACCCGCAATTCCGTAGAAAGACATCACGATTCCTTGTGGAAAAAAAATGATTTGCTGAGGCGGAAAAAAAGATAGCAAATTTCTACCAAGATAACTGGAAGTTCCAACTAATAAGAAGCCTAATGAACCTAAAAAAAGGATCAAGGCCCAGCAGAAATTACTTATTTTTCGAGACCCCGTTATAAGTTCTATCCATATATCGTCTGATCGCCAAGTCATACTTTACTCGATTGCATTTTATTGGAATTGAGATAATACCCCAGAGAAATTTGACTTTACTTTTTTGTTTCCGAAGTAACTCTCATCAACTAGCACTAGTTTGAGGTGAACTAGCACTAGTTTGATGTCAACCTTTAGGAGTAATTCATCAAATTGGTTAAATCTAAAATAATAACATACTCTTTATTTAATACGATCCCACTATACATATCGATATACATATAGATTCACCGACTACATTTCAGCCATCCAGAGATCCTGATCTATTTGAAAATTGCTAGAATTGATATATCCATATATCATGTTTCTGCGGGCATAAGAGTTTTTTCCTTTATGTTCGGTGGAAATCACATGTTATACTATATTCCAATAAATAGATATCCGTGTTATGATACAAGTCCACGTTTTCAAAAAAAAAATGGATGAGATTGGGTCCCAGCGGATCTAAACAATCTTGTTTTTTTGAACATGAAGAAATAAAGAAGCCATTGCAATTGCCGGAAAGACCAGGCCTACTAACGGCACAAAAATAGATGGAAGGTTCAAATTTGTCATAGAAGGGGTACCTCGATTTACTATTTGTATCTGTTATTATGTTATTATATAAATAAAGATATCTTGTAATAATTATAATTAAATTAAGAATTTGAATTCTAATTAGATAATATTTATTATTAATAGAATTTGAAGAATTTAAAATTCTTAGTATAGATCGAAGTATCGATATATCTAAATCTAACTGAGTACGTATAATAAGAATAAGTGCAAAGAATGTAGAACTGTAGAACTAAATAAATGGACTTATTCATCTCCTCCATGAGAAAGATATGTATGATAATGATAATAAACTTTATTATTTTTCTTCATTTCTTTGTCTTTTGTTCTTGTCTTCTAATTTTCTAAAAATAGATAAAGAGTTTTTTACCGATTATCGAAGGACTCGTTCGAATCCGACCCAACATGGATTTTTAGCTAAAATGGTTTTTCGGTAGATAGAGAAAGATACAAAACTCTATTATCTATATTGAAATTTCAAATTATATACCTAAGACAAGACCAAATTCGTTTTATTTTACTAATTTCACGAAAGGAAGAACTCACTCTTGGTGATAAAGGTTTCTTGATTCGTAATCAGGAATATAGGTCAAAAAAAGAGTTATCCTCAACTTTCGTTTTGATTCTTTCTACAATTCGATCTTCTATCACCAAAGAAAAGGCCATTATTATCTTATTTACTTTGATTCCGATAAACTAACTACTTTTTGCTACAAACACAAAAAAAATAATTGAACTTAGTGCTCTACTTGATTTTGCTTGACTTTTGATTCAAAGGAAAAAAGGCGTGGAGCTTAAATAACTCACTCAGAACGCTTTTTAAAAGATTACGTGGTACAATTAGGTCGAATAAACCCTTCTGGAATAAGTATTCAGCTGCTTGTGAACCTTCGGGTACTGTTTTATTCAATGTTTGTTCAATTACTCTTTTACCTGCAAATGCAATGTAGGCATTGGGTTCGGCAATAATGATATCCCCCAACATACCAAAACTAGCTGTCACTCCACCAGTTGTCGGAGATGTAAGGATTGATACATAAAATAATTTTTTATTTAATTGATAATCATATAAAGCAGACGATATTTTAGCCATTTGCATCAAGCTCAAACTTCCTTCCTGCATGCGCGCCCCCCCAGAAGCACACACTATAATAAGAGGTAAATTT